ATGCTAGGCATAATGAGGATAAGGACCTCAAAATAACCTCTTTTCGTCCTATGAACTTTAAGGTGTATGAAGTATCATATTTGACTCTTGGGGCGGATTGATAGAGACTCCATTTAACTTAGGTTGATCTAGGCCGGAGGCAGACCTACGTCAGGGTAACCCTTCTTTGAAACACTTTGGTATTGCTCCCGGATCAGAATTCAAATAATGAATCCGAGCGCATGGAGCCATCTCGTTATCTTCCTGTCAAGAAAAAATATGGTGGACTAGCCGATCTTTTTATCAGTTAATGAAAGAGCCCAATGCAAAAAAAAACGCATGTTGGGTCTTTGAAACAGTTCGAATCATTTCGATAATAATAAGTTTGATCTGTTTTACCGAGAAAGTCTACGGTTCGAGTCCGTATAGCCCTATACATTTTTGTATTCATTTCCTAATTAGTGCGTGTGACCGGCCGGTTGATTGTTCCATAGAAATGGAATCATTCCCACAGGATCACGGAGATCCCTCGGGGCTTGAAAACAATAATTTATTCCAATGGATCCAATCGGATCGGTATTTTCAAATCTCGGATAAACAAACCCATTCTTCTTCATTAATCTTCGTCTGTGAATGACATACGGCCTTTTTCCTCTTTTATTTGTCCATGATCCAAGATTTAGTGATACACCTTTGCTTTGGTATACCCAAGTCAATTTAATTTATGAAGTCAAAATCATAACATGAGCCTGGCTCAAGAAAAACTCCAACCTGACCCAACCAAATCAAATCCAAATTCAATCTAATAATAAGTCACATTATCTAGAACCTATTCTTGTTCTTGTATTTGTAGAAAAGCCAGAGTTTCAAAAACGAAGCTCTTTGGTAAGTTTCATTGTACAATAGGCTTTTCTTCGTATAACCGGCTTAGCAAAGCAAGTAGTCATTTTTCTGTACAATACTTAAACTTATAACTTATTTTTTTTTATTCCAATCTACCCAATCCAATTTGTTCATCATTCCAATTCTACCAATGCAGACTTTATCTAAAAAGATTAGGGCCCATTTGAACTTGGATGAGTTAGGAATCCCCCGACGTATCGCCTTTTGGCAGAACAACAATCCCAATTCATTGTTTTAGAGACAATGAATTGGTCCTAAATGTATCAACGCACCCTCTTCTATTTCTATGTTCTATGAGTTGGTTTTGGGATGGGGAGATTTTGTCTATCGAATCGTTCGACAACGCATGATTCCATTCGAAGTATCTTCTGTAAATCATTTACGATTCAGCCGACTCTACCATTAAGCTATGCCCCATTTTGTAGGTTTGCTTCAAAAGAAACGTTTTTTGTTGTCACGAAACCTAACTCGTTGGTTGGTCCTGCTAGGTGTTATTATTACATTAAATAAATAAGTATTTCGAGTCGTTCCAAATCACGATCTTTAGTCCTAGAAATGGGTCTGAAATGATTCTTTCAAGACTTCTAACTCGGGGGTAAAGCCGGGGCCGGGGTAGTACAGGTCCAAAGTTTCCTAATTTGGGTATAGGAACCCACGAGTTTTTATATGTAAGGGTTCCTCACAATTCAATGGATTGAATCAAATCAATTAAGTATAAATCTGGGACAGGGAGAGAGAATCGAATCGGTCGATGCATTCCGTTTTCGTATCCGTATCAAATCAATAGAAACAATAATCCTCTATCCGGATCTTAATGAAAAGAATACACCAACACAGCCACGTAGAATATACCATAAATCCCGAGATGGAAATTCCTAGAAATTCTATTCCATCTGACTACTGACTATATTCTAAATCACTAAGAAAAAAAAAAAAAAAGAGAGAGAGAGAAAAAATGGGCCAGACCTCCTCTTTGGCTCTATTATATTAATAGAATATTGAAATTATTTATGTTTAATATTTCATTTAATCTTATTTGAATAATATTGTTTGAATATTATTTCAATTTCAATTCATATTATTTAAAATATTCTTTAAAAAAAATTCCTTAATTCCTTTTTTTGTTTGATAGAAAACCCGAGGCAAGGTAGGAGAGAGTTTGATTTGTATAATAGCATTATATGTCTACACCATATCTAAATAGAATCGAAGTAAGTGTAAGTGGGATTCCGTTGGATGAATCTTGGGACGATACATGACCCACAACAAGTAAACAAACGAAACTATGTGGTTTGATCAAAATTGTTGTTTCGACTAATGCAGTTATGGATGAATTGAGAATTCCAATTTGAATCAACTAATTCGGTATATTCCACATTAATAGGAGTGCTTCTATGTTTCTGCTTCACGAATATGATATTTTCTGGGCATTTCTAATAATATCAAGTGTTATTCCTATTTTGGCATTTCTAATTTCCGGAGTTTTGGCCCCGATTAGTGAAGGACCAGAGAAGCTCTCTAGTTATGAATCGGGCATAGAACCGATGGGGGATGCTTGGTTACAATTCCGAATCCGCTATTACATGTTTGCTCTAGTTTTTGTTGTTTTTGATGTTGA